TAAGGTTAAGGTAAGAAAAGATTTACCGGATTCCATTTGGCGGAGTTGCAACTATCCATTGTAAGGAATTCAGTTCTTACAGATAAATGCTCAATACCCAAGTAGGCTTACAAATTTGATCATGATCAAGTGCTTTTTGGATCGTCTCATGCCTTGTGATTGGTGTTTATCCCCACATCGAGTCTTCTTACATACAAAGGATTTACTTGTTACTAATCAAATCTAGCCTTTAGTTCTTCCTTAGATCCCTTGTTTCACTCCGATAGTATCATAGATCGGGATCAATGCAAAGGAAATGAATGCATTTCCATACTATACTATTAAGTATGCGGAATAGATAGAACATAATCTGGATCATGCCACATCGCTGATTCTACTGGATCTTACGGAGCCTGTTCATGCATGACATGATTCGGGTCTGATCATAGAAAAGATTCTCCTCAAGTGAACCGGCCTACCCTCTGTAGGGAACTTACGCGGTGGTTGGAACAGAGACACATTTGGTTGTGAATTTCAATGTGGCGGATAAAATCATATATCTGCACGGCCCAATCAATAGTTCAAGTCACACACTCCCATAATCCATCTTCTCTTCGGAGAATCCACTTCAACTATTCGTATCAAATAAAGAATACAATACTTCGGAGTTGAAGGGAAATATCCAAATAACATGTCTTATTCTTTTCAATAATCCATATTTGTAGCAATGAAATACTATTGTTCTTCCCAAAAATGATATATGATCGATTACAAATATCTATAATCTGTCTTCGCTATATTCGCTATAAAGGGCCTGAAATACCTTGCTTACGTATCATTGGGAAGTGCATTAACATAAATACGGCAGTAAGAAGAGGTAATACAAAAGTGTGTAAACTATAAAAACGGGTCAAAGTGGATTGACCCACACTAGCACTTCCACGTAATAACTCTACCAAAGGCGATCCTATTATAGGAATAGCTTCAGGTACACCTGTCACGATTTTGACTGCCCAATAACCAATTTGGTCCCGAGGCAAGGAATAACCAGTTACACCAAAAGATGCAGTCAATACAGCCAGAACCACACCCGTAACCCAAGTCAATTCACGAGGTTTTTTAAATCCACCTGTGAGATACACACGAAATACGTGCAGGATCATCATTAGGACCATCATACTTGCTGACCATCGATGAACTGATCGGATTAACCAACCAAAGTTGGCTTCAGTCATTATATATTGAACAGAGGCAAATGCCTCTGTAACAGTCGGACGATAGTAAAAAGTCATAGCAAAACCCGTAGCTACTTGTACTAAAAAACAAGTAAGTGTGATACCTCCTAGACAATGAAATATGTTGACATGAGGAGGAACATATTTACTAGTTATATCATCTGCAATCGCCTGAATCTCGAGACGCTCCTCGAACCAATCATATACTTTATTGAGATAGGTAAACCAAAGGGACTCCCCCTCTGAGAACCGTATATGAGAATTTCATCTCGTACGGCTCAAGCAGAAACACCCCAATATTGATTGCAACGGATATGTAATAGAAAGTTTGAAACTTCTTATTTTTTTGATTCAATCTTCCTTGAAAATACGAAGGAAGGAACCAAAATCCGTAATCTCTTCTTTGTGATGATAATGCCAAAATATCAAGTTGGCTCACCCGTCTTTATGTTGATCGTTACAGGCCTCTTGAATCTTCTATTCCCCTATTTATTTTATTTGTTATTTTTGTTTGTGCATAATGCGATGCGGATTGTCTATTGTTTTGTTTACAATTGATAGGAATTCTCTTGTTGAGACCCTATGAATCAATTGAAACCTCAGATTCATATTAGAACCACGATGATTCAATAAAATCCCCAAACTGAGCCTAAGCCAAAAGGTTCTCTGAGTAAGAACCATTTGATCATCACTTATTCAATGAATGGGTGTAATGACTAAAAATCCAAAGAACCATTTTTCCTTCGGTCAAAATAAGCAAAGCAAAATCCTGAAAGAAGAAAAATGGTTCGATTTCTGAAATACCTCTTTGAAAATTTTTTGGAGTCCGGTCGCGGGGTCTGAATAGTAAGTATGAATCATAGTTCAAATATTTCTTGATCTAACTTGATCTAATATTACGTGCTCCGGATACTAGAATGAATATCCGACGAGGTAGAACCATCTCGATAGAGATGACAGACCCATTCTCTGTACTATCAATAGGATCAATTATAACAAGTCACACACTCATATTCCGGAAATACCGAAACAAAGGAATCCACGGTCGAACTACCAGAATGGCCTATAAATCCGAGTCCTAAGTGATTCATTTTTGATTGAACAGTTAGGACTTCATGATTCCTATGGACCTAATTCATTGAAATTCCATCCAGTAAGACGGAAGAATTATAAATCTCCAAAATAATAGATAGGAATATCGCAAATAGAGCCATTGCGACCCCCATAAAGGGGGTAGTTCCCCATCCAGGAGCTACTTTACCATATTCCGAATTCAATGGTTTCAATAAACTCCCTGTAGTAGTTCGTCTTGGCCCAGATCTAGAACTATCCTCAATGGTTTGTGTAGCCATAAATCCTATTGCATTGGTTGAGATCTGTTGACTTTGTATACCATTCCGTTGTAAATAAAGGATCTTATCGTAGATCCATCGTGGTCTTGAAATTATCTAATAATGGAAACAGCAACCCTAGTCGCCATCTCCATATCTGGTTCACTTGTAAGCTTTACTGGGTACGCCTTATATACCGCTTTTGGGCAACCCTCTCAACAACTAAGAGATCCATTCGAGGAACACGGGGACTAGTTGAAGTAATGAGCCTCCCATATCCCATATTGGGAGGCTCATTACTTCAATTGAGATAATGAAAAAATTATTTCATCTTTTTAATCGGAACCTTGGGTGGTTCTCGAAAAAAGATAGCGAAAAAAATGATCCCTAGAGTCGAGACTAACAGAAATGTATAAACCAATGCTTCCATAGATTCGATCGTGGTTTACAATTATAGCTTCCACACCTGTTCATTTGGGATCATTTCCCAGATAATAAAAAAAAAAAGGGCAAGAGTCAAAGAAAGGCGGTGATTCACATCAAGATTTCTCTGGTACCCTATGCCAAAGTCAAATAAAAAAAAAGAGGCGAAAGATACCAGAGCAATGTTGTATCAGACTACTTGTCTCCTTGTAGTTGGATCTCCAAGTTTTTGGAATGTTCCAAATTCCACTTGAGCATCCAAATCTGGGTCAATACCAGCAAAAACATCTCTGAACAAAGTTCTAGCGCCATGCCAAATGTGTCCGAAAAAGAAGAGCAAAGCAAACGTAGCATGCCCAAAAGTGAACCAACCCCTTGGACTGCTACGAAAAACACCATCGGATTTCAAAGTAGCACGATCTAATTCAAAAATTTCACCCAATTGGGCACGTCTAGCATATTTTTTCACAGTAGCAGGATCACTATAACTGACTCCATTGAGTTCGCCACCATAGAACTCAACAGTTACACCTACTTGTTCGACACTGTACTTCGATTCTGCCCTTCTAAAAGGAACATCGGCTCTCACAATTCCGTCTCCATCTACCAAAACCACTGGAAATGTTTCAAAAAAAGTAGGCATACGACGCACAAAAAGCTCATGCCCTTCTTTATCTCTAAAGATTGGGTGTCCTAACCATCCAACAGCTATTCCATCCCCGTTGTCCATTGAGCCCGCTCTGAATAATCCCCCCTTCGCCGGATTATTACCGATGTAATCATAAAAAGCTAATTTTTCGGGAATTTTAGACCAAGCTTCCGATAAACTCTGATTTTCGGATAGCCCGGTGCCAACTCTTCGATATATTTCTTGCTGGAAGTATCCCTGATCCCACTGATAACGAGTGGGACCAAATAATTCGATCGGGGTAGTTGCTGAACCATACCACATAGTTCCAGCAACAACGAAAGCTGCAAAAAAGACAGCAGCGATACTACTCGAAAGGACAGTTTCAATATTGCCCATACGTAATCCTTTGTATAGGCGTTGGGGCGGGCGGACACTAAGATGGAATAGGCCCGCTAATATGCCCAATGTCCCCGCTGCAATATGATGAGAGGCTATTCCTCCCGGAACAAAAGGATCAAAACCTTCCGCGCCCCACGCTGGATTTACAGATTGTACTTTTCCGGTTAGTCCATAAGGATCGGACACCCATATGCCAGGACCATATAAGCCTGTTACATGAAATGCGCCAAACCCAAAGCAAGCCACCCCTGAGAGAAATAAATGAATGCCAAAGATCTTGGGCAAATCCAAAGAGGGTTTTCCCGTACGTTCATCGCAGAATATTTCTAGGTCCCAATACACCCAATGCCAGATAGCTGCCAAGAAGCACAAGCCAGAAAACACAATATGTGCCCCGGCCACACCTTCGTAACTCCAAATACCCGGATTTGTTATAGTTCCTCCTGTGATACTCCAACCACCCCATGAATTGTTTATTCCTAAACGAGTCATGAAGGGTATAACGAACATACCTTGTCTCCACATTGGATCAAGAACGGGATCAGAGGGATCAAAAACTGCTAATTCGTAGAGAGCCATCGAACCGGCCCAACCAGAAACTAGAGCTGTATGCATTATATGGACAGAAAGCAACCTACCAGGATCATTCAATACGACGGTATGAACACGATACCAAGGCAAACCCATGGAAATACCCCTTTATCAAAAAAAAATGGACACTATGTAACTTTATCGCATTGGAATATGCTATGGACCTACCCCTCTCAGTGGATTATCTCGGAGCAAGGTGCATATTTATTCCGTTCCATTGGTAATAATGGAACAATTCTGTTCGTAGGAATAAAGAGAAGCAGATCTATTCTATACCCGATAAGTACCAATACGCAATGGGGGGATTACTCCGAGTTTTTGTGAGTGAATGCATAGATACTCGTTCATCATTCGAACGACCCATTTGTCAGAATTTTCCTTTATTCATTCCGTCTTCCTCCACGAACCCTCTAAAATCTATGGATAAAATACGATAGACGCCAATATTCTGAAGACAATAAGCCCATTGTTACGTTTCCACATCAAAGTGAAGTATATTAACTCCTTTTTCTTTCATTTAATGCCCATTGGTGTTCCAAAAGTACCTTTTCGGAGTCCTGGAGAGGAAGATGCAGTTTGGGTTGACGTATAGTGCGACTTGTCAGACATATTGGGTCATATGGGATTTCCCCGTTCTCTCTCTCGATCGAGATATCCTCTATTTCGCCCAAGAAAAAATGGATTGAACCATCAATAATTCGGAGCGTGAAGTGCATTTATTTAGGAGATCAATAGTATTAGAAGAATTTATGGTTGGCTTGGACCAATAAAATGAAGTATCCAGGCTCCGTTCAGAAAATACCAAATTGGTAATAGATGTATGATTACCACTTGTATCATAAATCATAAAGAATTCATATTATACCATATGAATGATTTCAAACTGCCAATCAATGGATAATATGATGAATACATCGAATATTTGGCGGAAGGCATGAAACGAATTGAAAAAAGAAGTCGAAACAAAAAGAAGTGGTACTGGGATCATTTGTCCTATATGTGCAAATAGAATTCGAGCAGATCTTTACCCGGAGTAGAACATAAACCTAAAAGAATTAAAGAGGCCCATTCAAGAACAAGAAAATTACATCGTGATTTGGATCCCGATGAAACAATACATCAATGAGAGGTTAGTTCGAGAAGTTCAGTGAATTCTTTTTTATTTTTATATTTTTTATATTATATTATATATATATAAGAAAATAGGAAAGGTGAGTTAAAATTCATGTTTTTTGAAAAATGGAAGAAAAAGTCCTTTCGTTAGGAATAGGAAAAGCCTGGTATGAAAAAAGAAAGAGGGCTGGAATCGACACATTGATTTTTTTAGCAATTTTTATTTTTTGAACCGTATGCATCCAAAGGTGCGTGTACGGTTTCTAAGGGATACAATTTTGTCCTAATCAACCGACTTCATCGAGAAAGATTACTTTTTTTAGGCCAAGAGGTTGATAGTGAGATCTCGAATCAACTTGTTGGTCTCATGGTATATCTCAGTATAGAGGATGATACCAGAGATTTGTATTTGTTTATAAACTCTCCCGGTGGATGGGTAATACCAGGACTAGCTATTTATGATACTATGCAATTTGTGCCACCAGATGTACATACAATATGCATGGGATTAGCCGCTTCAATGGGATCTTTCATCCTGGTCGGAGGAGAAATTACCAAACGTCTAGCATTCCCGCACGCTTGGCGCCAATGAATTTTTTTTGAGAGAAAAAGAAGACTATGCCTTCGCCATATGGAATATGAATAAAATAATAAGTTAAGTAATAATAGCATGGCACTTCGAATTCGATATGAGCAAACCTTTTTTTTGTTTTTTCATAACATGAAATTATGTATCGAAATAGTAGTATGAAACAAAGGTTATTTCCGATTTGATCCTATGTATCGGGGTTCCATTTCAGCGTCACAAACCTTTTTGCTTCCACACCGGAAGTCTCTTTCCTATATTTATGTTATGAAAGAGTACGAAAAAAAAAGAAAGATAATTTGTTCCTTTTTTGATAAGATCAGAAAGAAACTTTGGGATTGCTGAATCGCAGATGAGATAAATATATAAAGCAACGGAACCATCATAGTATTTTTTGACTTCTCCGAAAGGAAAGGAAGGGTGGTAAATAGATCATTCAACGATCTGGGTCTGATGGATTCTATTTGTCTCTTTCTTCGATGGAAGGGAAAAGAAAATTACATTGCCATTGCAGAGCCGTATGCAAAAAGATGCCTGTACGGTTGTTCAATTCTTTTTTTTTCTTCTTTTCTTGTTATTCTTTATCCCTTCCCTTCGCCAGATCATGCGAGATAAAGGAATCGTTCATTATGTTATATCATCAGGGTTATGATCCACCAACCTGCTAGTTCTTTTTATGAGGCACAAGCAGGAGAATTTATCCTGGAAGCGGAAGAACTACTGAAACTCCGCGAAACCCTCACAAGGGTTTATGTACAAAGAACGGGCAACCCTTTATGGATTGTATCCGAAGACATGGAAAGGGATGTTTTTATGTCAGCAACAGAAGCCCAAGCTCATGGCATTGTTGATCTTGTAGCGGTCGAAAATACCGGGGATTTCGCGTAAATCCGTGATTCCATTCGAACCATAATTCGAATGAACCGTGATGTGATATTTTATCTTCTTATTCTTAACCTGGTCAAATATTCAATTTAAATGGAAGTAATTCATAATCATCCGGTTAGGATCGATCTAAACCAGCCCATTCTGTATACGATTCAGCATGCCAACTATTAAGCAACTTATTAGAAATACAAGACAGCCAATCAGAAATGTCACGAAATCCCCCGCTCTTCGAGGATGTCCTCAGCGCCGAGGAACGTGTACTAGGGTGTATGTGCGACTCGTTCAGATCATGAGCTGGAACAAACGAGACGATTTTTCCCGTAT